AAATTAGACCAATGGCATTCTGTCTGCTATAAAAAAGCACTTCTGAATTGATCTCATCCTTTAATAATTTCAATTTCTCTTTTTTGAGTAATAACTTAATCCTTCGATAAAATACTCAATATCCATAGATATTTCAACCCATCTTTTTTGATTACGAAAAAGAATTAGACATTACATTAGTTATGACAAGAATTCAATCTCTATGAATAGGAAAGAAATAAAATAAAAAAAAAAAGATCTTTTTTTTATTGCATTCTTTCTATTTTTTTCGTTGCTATTCTTCTTTCTCAAAAGGGGACAAAAAAGTAAAGGATTATTTCGTTCCTAATAGTTATTTCTTTAATTGGTGGATAGGAGCATACTCTGGATCGGAATGATGGGGAGTACTGCCTAATCATTTCTACCAACTTAAAGCCCCAATTAGTATTCCTTTTATGCAGAAATGTCCCTTTGGATAATTTACATAATCTCCATTACTAATCCTTTGTGTACCTTTGTGTTCCTAACCATCCACTCATTTTTTTTTCAATCCCCTGTTATGGTAATACATGTATGGTAATACATACAAATGATAGTGAAAACCTCATATAGTTGATCTTTTGAACCCGCTTCAAGCTATGATGACCAGTCAACTAATCTTGGGGTAAACAGTCTCTACTGCTTATGTTTACTTCTGCTTAACCCTTGTACATAGGAAATGAGACTCAATCTTTTTACTGCGAATTTATAAGCTGTTTTCTTTCACTCATATAACTATCTGATTTAGTTCATCAACTCGAACGATGAACAAAAAAATGAAGATATCTATTCAACTCATTCAACTTATTTCCTAGAAAGAAAGGAAAAAGAAAGGAAATAAGGAAAAGTTTATGTTTCAACGAATCGCACGTAGAGATATTGATAACACACATAGAGTTAATGGTATTTCATAACTAATCGATTGAGCAGCAGCTCGTAAACCACCTAAAAAGGAATATTTATTATTTGATCCATATCCTGACATAAGAAGTCCAATGGGAGCAATACTTGAAACGGCGATCCATAAAAAAACACCAATATTGAGATCGGCTAGAACAAGGTGATAGCCAAAAGGAATTACCGAATAACTTAGTAGAATTGATATGACTGCTATGGATGGTCCGATACTGAATAAACGAGTATCTCCTCTAGATGGAAAAAGATTCTCTTTGAAAAGTAGTTTTGTCCCATCTGCTAGAGCTTGGAGAATTCCCAAAGGGCCGGCATATTCAGGTCCAATACGTTGTTGTATCCCTGCGGATATTTCTCTTTCTAACCACACAATTACTAGCACACCTATTGTGATTCCCAATACAAGAGTCAAAATAGGGATAAGCATCCATATGATCCCATAGACCTCTTTTAAGGATTCCAATCTGGAAAAAGAATTGATATCTTGTACTTCTGTTGTATCAATTATCATTTCAACGATCAACTTCTCCCATAATGATATCTATACTACCTAGTATCGTCATAATATCAGCCAATTTCATTCTTTTAACTAACTGAGGAAGAATTTGCAAATTGATAAAACCCGGTGGGCGAATTTTCCATCTCCAAGGAAAAACACTTTGATCTCCTATCAGAAAAATTCCCAATTCCCCCTTTGGGGCTTCGACTCTCACATAAAGTTCTTGTTTCGACAATTCAAAAGTAGGAGAAGGTTTTTTACTAATGAATCGATATTCAAAATCATTCCATTCGGGATTCCTTACTTTATCAAAGCATCGGATTTCTAAATTCTCATAGGGCCCTCCCGGAATTCCTTCCAAAGCCTGTTGAATAATTTTTATGGATTCCGTCATTTCATTGATTCGTATTAAATAACGAGCTAATGAATCTCCTTCTTTTTGCCATTGGACTTCCCAATCAAATTCGTCATAACACTCATAATGATCAACTTTACGAAGATCCCATTGGATTCCGGAAGCTCGTAGCATTGGTCCTGATAAACCCCAATTTATTGCTTCCTCTCCACCAATAATGCCTACTCCCTCAACTCGTTCTAAAAAAATAGGATTCCGCGTAATAAGTTTTTGATATTCAGCAACCCCTGTTAAAAAATAATCGCAAAAATCCAAACATTTATCTATCCAGCCATGAGGTAGATCAGCAGCTACTCCTCCGATACGAAAATAATTATGCATCATTCTCATACCGGTGGCAGCTTCGAATAGATCATATACTAATTCTCTTTCTCTGAAAATATAGAAGAAAGGGGTCTGTGCACCAATATCTGCCATAAAAGGGCCAAGCCATAACAAATGAGAAGCTATACGACTCAACTCCAACATAATTACTCTGATATAGCTGGCTCTTTTAGGTACTTGAATATTTCCTAACTGTTCTGGTGCATTTACGGTTATTGCTTCTGTGAACATAGTAGCTAAATAATCCCAACGTGTTACATAAGGCAGATATTGTATAATTGTTCGATTTTCCGCAATTTTTTCCATTCCTCTGTGTAAATAACCCAATATTGGTTCACAGTCAATAACATCTTCGCCATCTAGAGTAATGATGAGTCGAAGAACACCATGCATTGATGGGTGGTGAGGACCCATATTTACTATCATGAGGTCTTTTCTTGTAGTTGGTACATTCATAGGTTTTTCCTCGATTCATTCTTCCATCAATTGCTGAAAACGAAAAGAAATTCATCAAAATTCAAGATCTAATAAATCAAATAATTAAAGCTCTTCAAATTAATGGGTTTTTGGCTCTCGAATATCCAACTGAACAATTAATTCTTTATAACGTACTCTATTTTTCTTTGACAAATAAGCCAGTAACCGTTGACGTTTTCCCAGAATTTTCCGTAGACCTCTCTGAGATAAATAGTCTTTTCTATGGAATTCCAAATGTGAAGTCAGTCTTCGTATCTTATTGGTGAAACTGAATACTTGAAATTCAACAGATCCCCTGTTTTCTTCTTGCGAAATAACTGAAATGAATGGCTTTTTTACCATAAAATGAAATCTTCTCCCCCTTTTCTTTGTTAAAGATATTAATTTTACCGATCAGTAATAATAATCCCAGCCATTTGAATCTGGTATACTGAATTTCGTTATGAACTCCTAAGAGAATAATTTAGACCTAAAATAAGAAAATTCTGTTGATTCATTTATAGATCTAATTGATACGTCATTGAATTAGTATCATGTATCAGAATGGAATGTAAGACAACGCATGTGTGCATCTGTTTGCTTTCATATACCAGATATGGTACAGGATATATATAGGAAAAATGTCCCATCACCATAATTTTGAATTATGGATACATATGTATCCTTACCATACTGAAACGACTGCCATTATTGGTATCAAACCAATAGCGATTCATACAAGCTAAATCTTCTAATCGATAATTGGGCCAAAGGAAGAATTTCAATTTAATCAATTTCTTTTTATCTCTATCAAGATCTTTGTTCTCATCCAAAAATTGACTACAGTTTTTTACGTTATTTACATTGCAAAATACCGGATTTCTATCTATACCATTCCTATTCTTTGAATTGAAATAAATTAGAATTCTCAATTCTCTACGATCTCTAGGCGATAAAATATTTTCAGGAACAAGCAAATCATAATTATTTTTGTCGCTATTTCCAGTTATCCTTTGATGTCTTGCAATGGATTTCTCAAAATTCTTCTTATCAACATATCTCTTTTCTTGGCATTTTTGATTAGTTTGATACTTAGTCTTATGAACCAATGAAATACTTACGGTTTGATACATAATAAATTGTCCATCATTTTTTACAGACAGACGCACTGGTTCGATAATCAATATTCCCTTTTTCATCAATTCTGTAAGAGTTAAATCTTTCTGAATCAGCATTATATCCAGACTCATTTCTCCCCTTTGAATAGAGGATATAGCAATTTCTCTTGGATTTATCAGTCTAAGCAGGAGACAATATACCTTGATATTATTGATGATTTTTTTATTTAAAAAAGAATCCCATCTCAATTGAAAAAGCAAATATTTTTTTAGGAAGAAATCGAGTTCTGCTTCCGTATTGCTTTTGTATTGCTTTTTCTTTTTACGTTTTTTTATGTCTGATCCTGCATAATCTTCTTCAACACCTTTTTCTTGGTTTGAGAGAACTGACCCACGATCCCCTTGGGCTGTGGGTTCTTTTTCTTCTTGATTTCGATTCTCTAATTCAAGAGATTTTTTTTCATTCGATGATATAAAAGGATTCCTTTTTTGTTTTCTGTTGATATTGATGTTTTTATTTTCACTAACATTTTCAGTTCCAGTAAAATTTAAAAGAAGTAATTTGATCGGTATGACCCACGGTTTCATTTTATATGCATTATAAAGTAGCACAAATTCTGGGAAGAACCAAAGTTCCAAATTCGATATAGGACGACTTAGTATTTCTTCATTCATTCCCATCCAATCAAATCTTTTTTGATTGGATGATTTGATTTCTTGATGAATTGTGAGATAAAAAGGGCTTTTCTTATCAATTTTATCAATTATTTGATAATTACTAGTCTTAGTGTTTTTATTACTGTTGGTACCAGTATCGATATTGATCCATGCCTTAATATCGACCTTCTTTCTAAGACAAAAACGGAGAATTCTACAATCAAAATATTTTCTATCCGGACTTTTCGCCATATCCATAATATCAGCTTCTCCTAGATAATTATGGATAAGGATATCGCCCAGCATATCAAATAATTTGTGTTTATGTGTGTTGTAATTATAAGAAATCTCTTGGTTATTATTTACTTTTAATGGCGATCCATAAATAGATAAGTTCTTCTTATCTTGATAATTAATAGATTTATATGATAAAAGATCATATCTATAGTGTTTTTTAAAATTATCGTTTTGATTTGGTAATGAGTCTACTTCATAATCATTTTCTTTTTCGTAATGAATGAATTGGTCTTTTTCATATGAATCCCATTTGTTTAAATCTTTATTTTGAGCCATACAACGTTGATTAACTCTATTTCGCCATTTTTGTGGTACTAATCTAGACCACCTAATCCGAGATAAATCGTATTGATAATGACCCCTTAACCAGTTTTTCCAGTGATTCATTCCAGAATTCAAAAGTTTCTTATGTCTTAATTCGGAATGAGATATTCCTTGTGTTCCAAAATAATCCTTTATTTCATTCTTAAGAAAAAGAGATGTTCCGTGATATTGAAGAACAGATCTTAACTTATACAAGTTAATAATTTGGGTTTGTGATAATTTGTAAAACACATATGCTTGTGACAAGGAGGATAAGTCACAAAAAATCTGTAAATTCTTATTACTATTTCGAATATTAGAAAGTGACTTTATAAAGTGAATTGTATTTTTATTTGTTTTATCAATTCTTTCTTGATTTGCTTCATTATTGTAAATGTATTTATCAATAAGTTTTTTTGTTGATTCAAGAAAAAGCTGTGCATTGATCCTCGGAATATTAATGATACATCGAAGGATATCTATGTATATCTTTTCAATGAAAAATTGTATAAAATAATGCCATTTACGAATTAATCGAGTATTTCTTCTTTTTAATACCTGCCAAATATTTTTGGGGGATTCTAATCTTTTAGCATTATTACTTTTTTTGTTAGGACTAATATTTATCTCTGGAGTTAGAAATTCTTTTGTCTTTTCTTTTGTAATTTTTTCTATTTGATTTCTAATTGTGCTTGTTCTATCAGTCAGATCTTTCATTTTTTTTTCTGTCAGTGAATAATTTGTCCAATCCATAGATCGAATTTGAATAGACGATTCATGAATCATCTGATTATTATTACTGATTATCAAATCTTTTTCTTTTTTAGTTTCACTCGATTCATCTATTTCTCTCAATCCAAATAATAGAATTGGATTTTTTTTTGAAAGTTCTTTTATTCTTGTTTTTATAAATAGAATGCTTTTGATAACCCATTCTTTTGTTTCGTTTGCGATCGTTAGAAACACATTTGTTCTTTCTTTTAAAACTCTTAGAACTAGAAAACAATTCTTTTTCCATTTTATAATTTTTTTTCCGAGTTCTTTAAAAATAGGTTCAAAAAAGGAAGGTCGTTTTCGGGGAGAACCAAAAGGTAGTTCAGCTTCCATTCCCCAAACTGTTAAAAAACAAAAATCATCTTTTTGCCCTTGCTTTTTCATTGGATCTCTATGAGGAGATCGTAGCTTAGATCTGTGCCAAGGTTTCAGACAGAAAGGAAATAGGATTTTTATCTGAATACCGTCTGTTAACCAGTTTTTCGGAAATTCTGTTTCTGATAATTGAACACCATTATAGGTGCATTTAACATGCATTTCTCTATTCCAATCCTTTAAATCTTCGGACCACTCGGGAAATTGAAATAATAACATACGACCGATATTTTTAGATATTATCAATGAAGGTAATATAACATATCTTCTAAGAATTGATTGAGTTACTAATACGGAACCCCTTATTACTTGAGCAAATACAATGCTATCCCAGGCTTCCGCTATTTCTATCCGTGTTTTCTCCTCTCTTTTGTCCTCTTCGTTTTTGTCCTCCTCTTTTTTATCCCTTTCTTTTGTCTCTTCCTTCGCATAATCCGAAATTTGAAATTCTGTGTTTTTCCCCATCCAATTTATAAAAATGAGTTTCATCCGTCCGGAGATATCAAAAGAAAAAAAGGGTGGTTTGTCTATTCTGTCCAAAAAAAGGGGGGAATGTATATTTGCTTGAAATAGTTCCAAAATAGTAGTTTTACGTCTTTGAGCGCGCACGGAGCCTTTGATTATGTCTCGACGAAAATCCGATTGTTGCGAATAACGTATTAAAGCCACTTCGTCTGCTTGATCGGGATTATTAGTCTCTTTGGTATTAGTATAAGTATCGGTATTCTGTTGATTATCAGTAAAAATCACTACACGTTTGGCTTTTCTTGAACGAATCTGATGATCCTCCGCCATGTCTTCTTCATTTTCTCTCTCCTGTTGTTCTAAATCATCGATTAATTTGTCTGACCATCGAGGGATTTTTTTACTGATTTCTTTTATTACAATAGATTTTTTTCTAATTGTTTGATCGTTGGGATCGGTTATAACCGCATCGAATAAAAATTTGAAAAATTTTACTTGATCTTTTGAATAAATTCTTCCTTGTTCTGGAAATAAAAAAAGCCCTTTCAAATTGAAATTCGATGTTGATTCTTCAGAAAATTCACCGATTAAGTTCAAAAAATGACCAATTTCTGTTGATAATGATTTTCTATCAAACGTATCTATTTTCTGTTCAAATTCTGGATAATTAGTAACAAGAAGGATACTATGGATCTTATTTATCCAAACATTTTCTATGGAATTTCCTATGGAAGTTTCACTTATGATTGAAGGTGAAAAAAAAAAATGGATTGTTCCACGATAGGGCCCATTCAAGAAAGGATCATATTTTTTAGGCAAGTATTCTTTTTGAGTCTCATCATTACACAATCTAGTCCTTTTTGCGAGTACATCCAGAGCAAGAGATC